TTTACCCAATAAAAAATATTTCTATTTTGCATGGTCCAATCATTGATCTCGGAATTTCTACAATAAATTAGAAAGGTAGCTAGTATAGTTCCCTATCCACGAGTCTGCCATTGTACTGGAATAATTGTACTGGAATATAGGACGAATACACTGAACAGGTAGAAGTATAAATAACGAATAAGTAAGATTTAAAATACTTTGCTTTATTCTTCTTTATACAATACACAAATAAACAAATTTGATTAATATCAAGCAAATAAGTTCTTTATTCGTTCATTGAATGATAAATGACTACAAGCGAAGGAGATACATGATTTAAATAATGGAAGATCCAATATTTCAGAATCGTATCTAGAATAACCGGAAAAGTGCAAACAAGACCGGATATAATTTGATCGTTATGAGCCAATACAAAATCATTGTAGACCGAACCAATCATAAGTTCCCAACCATGGGTCGAATGAAATCCGATCCATAAATCAGTAACTAAAATAATTGAAAAAGCTTTTATTGTGTCACTCAAGTTATAGAGGAATTCCTGAACCCAAGAATTAAGAATAACAAGTTCTTCATTACCCAGAATAAAATAACCGCTGAGAATAGCGAAACAGATTATATTTGTTGAGAAATTAAAAATGATATGGAGATGATACTCATCGTGTGTTTTGACTAATTGTATCGTTTCCTTGTGTATTCCTATACGAAGCTTTTGTATATGTGTTTCCGGGTATTCCTTTATCATTTCATCCAACAGGAATAGTTCTTCTAATTCTATAAATCTTTCTAGAACGCTTTTCTCTTGAATATCATTCAAGAAAATTTCGGATTGTCGGGTATTCCACCAATTAATAACCCAAGGTTCTAGACTTTTATTAAATGAGAGAGAGACCCACCAGGGCAAAAATACTATGGATACAATATATGGGAGGGAGGTCAATGCTTTCTTTTTTTTTTCATTTTTTATCTGTGAATTGTTAATGAATCTGCTTCATTCGTCGATTCTATCTGATTTATATTTTTCTGAACACGAATTCTATAACAAGAGATCCAACCTATGAATCTATTCCCATTTTTGTGTCAAAATTTAGTCATAAAAAATAGAGAAATAGAAGAAATAGAATAAGGGTCCTTGTCCTTTTCAGATGAAAAAAAAGAAGCAAATAGGATTCCCAGAGATATCTCAATTGGATAAATTCCAACTCATTTCATCTTCGTTTGTTCCTGTCGATGAATACTCAAAAATCCACTTGAAGTAACGAATATTATTTGGATTTCGAAATTAGACTTTTTATTAGTATAAATTGGGCTCCCTCCGCATACAAAAAAACGGGTTTTGGTATATAAAAAATTGCTTTTTATTATAATTATAGTTTATTATAGTTTAGTTGTTCCATATACGATCTCCCGCTTTTGTTTTATTCCATGTGGGTTTCCCCGCTAACAGAAGGGGAAAATACAATCTAATATGTTTTGATTGAATGAGCCTTTTGAAGAAACTTCAATTGTATTATGTATTAAAAGGGGAATTAGCAAGTTCCTTCCCTCATACTGAGAAAACATGAATTCTTCAGTTCATTTCAAAATACCTCAATTGGTACGCGCAAGAAATAGGCTAATTCGGCAGCTTTTTGTTCAATTTCTCGTGGAGTAAGATTCTCATCAGTGCCAGTCAAGGGAACGGCCCCTTGGCCTCTGATTTCCATATAAAGGACACGACGCGGATAAAGACCCTCTTTAACCTCCATTCTGAGGGATTGGATATCTCTCATAAGGAAACGAAGGAATATACGACGATTTATTCCAGGAAATCCCCAACGAAAAATAAAAACTCTTCCTTCTTTTCTATCAAATCGGTCATAACCACTACCTACATTCCACGCCATTGTACACCATAAATAGGAGCTAATAAATAGACCCGCGATCCCATAAAAAGACATTACGATCCCTTGCGGAAAAAAAAGAATTTGCTGAGATGGAAATACGGATATCAGATTCCTACCAAGATAACTGGAAGTTCCAACAACTAAGAATCCTAATGAACCTAAAAAAAGGATACAGGCCCAACAAAAATTACTTGTTTTTCGAGACCCCATTATAAGTTCTATCCAGATATGTTCTGATCGCCAGTTCATACTATACTTACTTATACTATACTAGATCCGGTTGTATTCGATTGGAATTGAGAAAATAACCCAAATGAATTTGACTTTACTTTTCTTGACCCCGAAGTAACTCTCATCAACTAGCACTATTTTGACGGGAACTCTTAGGAGTAATTCTTTATTTTATATTTAAAAATATTCGCTGATCTATTTTTAATCAGCTATACCCATACCTGCATATAATATGCATTTATGCAGGTATCATGTATCCATATGCATATCAGTCTTTCAATTGTGTTCGGAAAGAGCCACATATCGTACCATATTACACTAAATACATATCTGTATTATGATCCAGCGTTGAAATAAATTGATGAAATTTGGTCCCATCAAATCTAGACAATCTTATTTTTTTGGACATGAAGAGATAAAGAAGCCATTGCAATTGCCGGAAATACTAGGCCCACTAAAGGCACAAAAATAGAGGGTAAATCTGTCATAGAATGGATGCCCCAATTTAATATTTGTATTATAAAGATATCTTATGATAAGTATATCTAATATAAATAATATTAAGTAGTTAATAAGTGCAAGGAAAATAGACCTGAATTAAGTGTACCTATTCATCTTTCTCCATAAATATGTATGATAATTCGCTTTAATATAAGATAATAAATTTGATTATTCTTCTTCTCCCATCCTTTTTTTCTAATTTATATTTTTCTAATAGGGGTTTTTTATTAAAATTATGAGTTCGCGGCTTTCACTAATCCCATCCCAAAAAACAAATGGTAACTCGATTCTATAATAAGAGTGAAGGTTCTCGATAGATATAGAAATAACTTCTGTCTATTCTATATGTCTTCTATATTTCTTATATAATCTTATACTTAATATAAGATTATATAAGTATAATAAATTCTAAATGAATAAAATGAATATAATATAAATTCTAAATAATAAATAAGATATATTATTGTCTATATTTAAATTGTATATATGAAAATGAAATTAATACGTAAGAAGGCCAGAGAAAATTCTTTTTATTTTCTTTCTGTCTTTCCTTTCCCCAATTCCTCAGAAGGAGAAACTCACTCTTTATATCTTTTTTTATCCTATTGATTAATAAAGGGTTCCTGATTACTAATCATTAATAGGGGTAAGATAAAAAATGGATCTGGCGGAAAAGATAAAAAAAATAATAATAATTATCCGAAACTTCTGGCTCTTACTACAAGTAGAACTGATGTCACCAAAGAAAACACCATTTAAGTTTTTTTTACGATGAACTAAATACAAATACCCGTTCGCTACAAATAATTGGATCAAGTGCTATACTTTAAACTTTAATTTATTGAATTTTGATTCAGAGGAAAGAAACCGTGGAGCTGAAATAATTCACTAAGAACACCCTTTAAAGGATTACGTGGTACGATTGGGTCAAATAAGCCCTTTTGGAATGAATACTCAGCCGCTTGTGAACCTTCAGGTACTGTTTTATTCAATGTTTGTTCAATTACTCTTTTACCCGCAAATGCAATGTAGGCATTTGGTTCAGCAATAATGACATCTCCCAACATACCAAAACTGGCTGTTACTCCACCAGTTGTAGGAGATGTAAGGATTGATACATAGAATAACTTTTTATTTGATTGATAATCATATAAAGCAGAAGATATTTTAGCCATTTGCATCAAGCTCAAACTTCCTTCTTGCATGCGTGCTCCCCCAGAAGCACATACAATAATGACAGGTAAAGATCGATTAGTAGCATACTCAATTAAACGAGTGATTTTCTCGCCGACTACGGATCCCATACTACCTCCCATAAACTGAAAATCCATAACCCCAATTGCTATCGGAATACCATTTAGTTGACCTATGCCTGTTTGAATAGCTTCAGTTAAACCTGTCTTTCTTTGATAAGAATCGATACGATCTTTATAAGGTTCTTCCTCTGAATGAAATTCAATAGGGTCTATAGAGACCATTTCCTCATCCATAGGATCCCAAGTGTCCGAATCAATCGAAAGTTCGATTCTATCTGAACTACTCATTTTCAAATGATATCCACACTGTTCACAAATATTCATTTTTGACTTAAAAAATTTTTTATAATTTAATCCATAACAATTTTCACATTGAACCCATAAATGTCTGTATTTTTGACTTACATCGGAATCATTATCATTAGACTCTTCTCCTATATCGGGATCGCTGCCATTACTACTAGTTTTTATACTAGAATCCCCGCTTTCACTACGACTTACACTTTCAGTATAAATGAAACCATAGTTATAACTGTTACTGTAATTGTTGGTATCACCTGAAATAGAACTATTAATACTAACTTCAAAATTCAGATAACTATTAATGCAACTATTAATGTGATTATTCCAACTAGATTGAGTATCATACATGTAATGATAATAGTAGTGATTCTTACTCTGGGACCCACTATTTAAATAACTAGAAAAAAAACTTTCTAGTTCACTCATAAAAGAACTATCATTGTCAATCTCAAAAATTTGATTTTCAATATCAAAATAGACAGAATAACTGTCACCATTACTATCCCTAACTAAAAAGGTGTCATCAGAGATCAAACTCCAAATATTCCCGATATCCAATAAATAATCAAGATTACTGAAAGTATAACTGTCACTATTACTCGAACTAGGAGTGGTTTTCCCCGTATCATTGATAGTGGGTTCTTCACTTCCACTGCTATTTTCAATAGTATCAGAACTATCCATTGATTTACTTAGCCCACACCTATGTTCTAACTTTTCGTTAAACAACATTGAATTGAACCACCATTTTTCCATAGAGTCTTACCGCCCCCTATTTGACAAAAATACAATAGATGAATAGTCATTTGATTAATAATCATTTTAT